TCAGAACTTCATCTGGGTTCGAATCCTACTGATAGGTCTACTAGAGATCAGAAATTGTTGAAAAAAGAACAAAAGAAACATCTTGCTCTTTCCAGGCGATCGGAAAAGAAAGAAATAGTGAATTTATTCAAGATAATTATGTACTTACAAAATACCGTCTCAATTCATCCTATTTCATCCTATCGAGGATGTGATATGGTTCCAAAGGGTGAACTGGACAGTTCCAATAAGATTTCATTCTTGAACAAAAATCCATTTTGGGGTTTCTTTCATCTATTCCATGACCGGAACAGGGGGAGATACACGTTACACCACGATTTTGAATCAGAAGATATATTTCAAGAAATGGCAGATCTATTCACTCTATCAATAACCGAGCCGGATCTGGTGTATCATAAGGAATTTGATTTTTCTATTGATTCCTCCGGATTGGATCAAAAACATTTCTTGAATGAGTTATTGAACTCCAGGGATGAATCGAAAAAGCACTCTTTATTGGTTCTACCTCCTCTTTTTTATGAACAGAATGAATCTTTTTATCGAAGGATCATAAAAAAATGGGTCCAGACCTCTTGCGGGAATAATTTGGAAGATCCAAAACCTAAAATAGTTGTATTTGCTAGCAACAACATAATGGAGGCAGTCAATCAATATAGATTGATCCGAAATCTGATTCAAATCCAATATAGCACCCATGTTTACATAAGAAATGTATTGAATCGATTCAATTGCAACTTCGAATATGGAATTCAAAGGTATCAAATAGGAAATGATACTCTGAATCATCGAACTAGAATGAAATACACGATCAACCAACATTTATCAAATTTGAAAAAGAGTCAGAAGAAATGGTTCGATCCTCTTATTTTGATTTCTCGAATGGAGAGATCTATGAATTGGGATCCTAATGCATATAGATACAAATGGTCCAATGGGAGCAAGAATTTCCAGGAACATTTGGACTATTTCATTTCTGAGCAGAATAGCCTTCAAGTAGTGTTCGATCGATTACATATTAATCAATATTCGATTGATTGGTCTGAGGTTATCGACAAAAAAGATTTGTCTAAGTCACTTTGTTTATTTTTGTCCAAGTTACTTCTTTTTTTGCCCAAGTTTCTTCTCTTTTTGTCTAACTCACTTCCTTCTTTTTTCTTTGTGAGTTTTGGGGGTATCTCCATTCATAGGTCCGAGATCCACATCTATGAATTGAAAGGTCCGAATGATCCACTCTGTAATCAGTTATTAGAATCAATAGGTCTTCAAATCTTTCATTTGAAAAAAAGGAAACCCTTATTATTGGATGACCAAGATACTTCCCAAAAATCGAAATTCTTGATCAATGGAGGAACAATATCACCATTTTTGTTCAATAAGATACCAAAGTGGATGATTGACTCATTCCATACTAGAAAGAATCGCAGGAAATCTTTTGATAACACAGATTCCTATTTCTCAATGATATCCCACGATCCAGACAATTGGCTGAATCCCGTGAAACCATTTCATAGAAGTTCATTGATATACTATTTTTATAAAGCAAATCAACTTCGATTCTTGAATAATCAATATCACTTCTGCTTCTATTGTAACAAAAGATTCCCTTTTTATGTGGAAAAGGCCCGTATCAATAATTATGATTTTACGTATGGACAATTCCTAAAAATCTTGTTCATTCGCAACAAAATCTTTTCTTTTTGCGATGGTCAAAAAAAACATGCTTTTTTGAAGAGAGATACTATTTCACCAATCGAGTTACAGGTATCTAACATATTGATACCTAACGATTTTCCGCAAAGTGGCGACGAAGGGTATAACTTCTACAAATCTTTCCATTTTCCAATTCGATACGATCCATTCGTTCGTGGAGCTATTTACTCGATCGCAGACATTTCTGGAACACCTCTAACAGAGGGACAAATAGTCCATTTTGAAAAAACTTATTGTCAACCTCTTTCAGATATGAATATACCTGATTCAGAAGGGAAGAACTTGTATCAGTATCTCAATTTCAATTCAAACATGGGTTGGATTCACACTCCATGTTCTGAGAAATATTTACCATCCGAAAAAAGGAAAAAACGGAGTTCTTGTCTACAAAAATGCCTTGAGAAAGGTCAGATGTATAGAACCTTTCAACAAGATAGTGTTTTTTCAACTCTCTCAAAATGGAATCTATTCCAAACATATATACCATGGTTCCTTACCTCGACGGGGTACAAATATCTAAATTTCATATTTTTAGATACTTTTTCAGACCTATTGCCGATACTAAGTAGCAGCCAAAAATTTGTATCCATTTTTCATGATATTATGCATGGGTCAGATATATTATGGCGAATTCGTCAGATTCCATTGTGTCTTCCACAATGGAATCTGATAAGTGAGATTCCGGGTAATTGTTTCCATAATCTTCTTCTGTCCGAAGAAATGACTCATCGAAATAATGAGTTACTATTGATATCGACACATCTGAGATCGCTAAATGTTCAGGAGTTCTTCTATTCAATCCTTTTCCTTCTCCTTGTTGCTGGATATCTCGTTCGTACACATCTTCTCTTTGTTTCTCGAGTCTATAGTGAGTTACAGACAGAGTTCGAAAAGGTAAAATCTTTGATGATTCCATCATACATGATTGAGTTGCGAAAACTTCTGGATAGGTATCCTACATCTGAACTGAATTCTTTCTGGTTAAAGAATCTCTTTCTAGTTGCTCTGGAACAATTAGGAGATTCTCTAGAAGAAATACGGAGTTTTGCTTTTGGTGGCAACATGCTATGGGGTGGTGGTCCCGCTTATGGGGTCAAATCCATACGTTCTAAGAATAAATCTTGGAATCTCATCGATCTCATAAGTATTATACCAAATCCCATCAATCGAATCGCTTTTTCGAGAAATACGAGACATCTAAGTCATCCAAGTAAAGCAATCTATTCCTTGATAAGAAAAAGAAAAAACGTGAATGGTGATTGGATTGATGATCAAATAGAATCCTGGGTCTCGAACACTGATTCGATTGATGATAAAGAAAAAGAATTCTTGGTTCAGTTTTCTACCTTAACAACAGAAAAAAGGATTGATCAAATTCTATTGAGTCTTACTCATAGTGATCTTTTATCAAAGAATAACTCTGGTTATCAAATAAGTGAACAACCGGGAGCAATTTACTTACGATACTTAGTTGACATTCATAAAAAGTATCTAATGATTTATGAATTCAATACATCCTGTTTAGTAGAAAGACGTATATTCCTTGCTAATTATCAGACAATTACTTATTCACAAACCTTGTGGGGGGCTAATAGTTTTCATTTCCGAAAACCCTTTTCGCTCCGCTTAGCCCTACCTTCCCCTAGTAGGGGTATTTTAGTGATAGGTTCTATAGGAACTGGACGATCCTATTTGGTCAAATACCTAGCGACAAACTCCTATGTTCCTTTCATTACAGTATTTCTGAACAAGTTCCTGGATAACAAGCCTAAGGGTTTTCTTATTGATGATAGTGACGATATTGATGATAGTGACGATAGTGACGATATCGACCGTGACCTTGATATGGAGCTGGAGCTTCTAACTATGATGAATACGCTAACTATGGATATGATGCCAGAAATAGACCGATTTTATATCACCTTTCACTTCGAATTAGCAAAAGCAATGTCTCCTTGCATAATATGGATTCCTAACATTCATGATCTGGATGTGAATGAGTCGAATTACTTATCCCTCGGTCTTTTAGTGAACTATCTCTCCAGGGATTGTGAAAGATGTTCCACTAGAAATATTCTTGTTATTGCTTCGACTCATATTCCCCAAAAAGTAGATCCAGCTCTAATAGCTCCGAATCAATTCAATACATGCATTAAGATACGAAGGCTTCTTATTCCACAACAACGAAAACACTTTTTCACTCTTTCATATACTAGGGGATTTCACTTGGAAAAGAAAATGTCCCATACTAATGGATTCGGGTCCACAACGATGGGTTCAAATGTACGAGATCTTGTAGCACTTAACAATGAGGCCCTATCGATTAGTATTATACAAAAAAAATCCATCATAGACACTAATATAATTAGCTCTGTTCTTCATAGACAAACTTGGGATTTCGGATCTCAGGTAAGATCGGTTCAGGATCGTGGGATCCTTTTCTATCAGATAGGAAGGGCTGTTTCACAAAATGTACTTCTAAGTAATTGCTCCATAGATCCTATCTCTATCTATATGAAGAAGAAATCATGTGACGGGGGGGGTTCTTATTTGTACAAATGGTACTTCGAACTTGGAACGAGTATGAAGAAATTAACGATACTTCTTTACCTTTTGAGTTGTTCTGCCGGATCGGTCGCTCAAGACCTTTGGTCTCTACCCGGACCTGATGAAAAAAATGGGATCACATCTTATGGACTCGTTGAGAATAATTCTGATCTAGTTCATGGCCTATTAGAAGTAGAAGGCGCTCTGGTGGGATCCTCACGTACAGAAAAAGATTGCAGTCAGTTTGATAAGGATCGAGTGACATTGCTTCTTCGGTCCGAACCAAGGAATCCCTTAAATAGGATTCAAAATGGATCTTATTCTATCGTTGATCAGAGATTTCTCTATGAAAAATATGAATCGGAGTTTGAAGAAGGGGGAGGAGTCCTCGACCCGCAACAGATAGAGAAGGATTTTTTCAATCACATCGTTTGGGCTCCTAGAATATGGCGCCCTTGGGGCTTTCTATTTGATTGTATTGAAAGGCCCAATTCATTGGGATTTCCCTATTGGGCCAGGTCATTTCGGGACAAGCGGATCATTTTTGATGAAGAGGATGAGCTTCAAGAGAATGATTCAGAGTTCTTGCAGGGTGGAACCATGCAGTACCAGACACGAGATAGATCTTCCAAAGAACAGGGCTTTTTTCGAATAAGCCAATTCATTTGGGACCCCGCGGATCCACTCTTTTTCCTATTCAAAGATCAGCCTTTTGTCTCTGTGTTTTCACATCGACAATTCTT